TTATTGAGGAGATCTAATGATCTTATATGGGGGTTTAAGAGTAGAGTAGTATGTGAGTATTATTAAGTGGTAGTTGTGACGGGTGTAAGCTATCTTTAATTTTGTAATAAATAGGTGGGTAGTGGTCTTGCGCGGGGCGGTTTCAGCCCGCAGTGCGGACATACTKAAGAGAATAAAWTTYYWWGAAGGATTGAAACCAAAAAAACCAAAA